CTATATTATAGACTAATTCACTTAGATGAATAAATCATACTCTATTTATATTATGAACGAATATGTATCCCAATCCATCTCGAGGTATTTGTATCAATACCTATTCGGTAGATCTTTTTTTTCTCTGCCAGGAACCAGATTTGAACTGGTGACACGAGGATTTTCAGTCCTCTGCTCTACCAACTGAGCTATCCTGACCTTTTCTTGTGCATCATCCTAGTAGAGGATTTGTATCTATGTCAATTAAAGGGACTAAAAAATCAATTAAATAAAGTATTTCAAATTCTAAATTTGAAAATGGGAGGGTAGTCCTACGCATTGTATATGGCTTACTTAATAATACTTAAAAATAGAGTGAATAACCGGGATTCCTTCCCGATACTCGAATAAAAAAGAAATCTATTCTAGGATAAGATCCATTTAGTTCTCTTCGCACTCCTTTGGGAAAGAGTAGAGTGAGAAAGCTAATGAATCTTAAACCCATTGATAAAAAGGAAAAAAGAGGATAAATACTATAGTTAGGGAATAAAAGAGGGTTTGGGGATAGAGGGACTTGAACCCTCACGACTTCTAAAGTCGACGGATTTTCCTTTTACTAGAAATTTCATTGTTGTCAGTATTGACATGTAGAATGGGACTCTCTCTTTGTCCTCGTCCGATTAATCCACCTAAAAAAGAATAAAGAACCCATATTATATATAATATGCATTCTGTGATTAATCGTTTGCTATGTCAGTATCTATACGTGTTTATTAGATGTATAAAGCCCTTCTTTCTCAAATTTAGAAGTAGTTCCACTAACAACACAACGTAATTAACTCGATTCGTTAGAACAGCTTCCATTGAGTCTCTGCACCTATCCTTTTCCTTTGTATTATAGTTCGATTCGAGAACCCCTTTGTTTTCTCAAAACACGGATTTGGCTCAGGATTGCCCTTTTTTAATTCCAGGGTTTCTCTGAATTTGGAAGTTACCACTTAGCAGGTTTCCATACCAAGGCTCAATACAATCAAGTCCGTAGCGTCTACCGATTTCGCCATATCCCCATTTTCCTCTTCTTTGAGACAAGGATTCCTTGTCTAATTTCATGCATCTCTTAGTTTTTTTGAATCATTGAATTCAGCACTCGACGTAGTCTAGCAGTTCGACTCTATTTGAGAGACCTGACTTGCTTATTGCAATTCAGAATTGAATTGATTGTATCCTTGAGGTCTTTGCAATTCAATTCGAATCAATATATCCAAAAGTTTTTCTCTCCCCCCCCACTGTCTTACTTTTTTAGAGTATTTAAAATCATACTATAACGTTTGATATTCATTCTTTTTTTTTTTTCTAATCAGAATTAGCAATTTTATTTGCTATGACTCTATGTTTCCTTAGTGAAATAGGAATTCTAAAATTAGTAACAAATAAAAAAATATCTCAAAATAAAGTCGATAATGATCGAATGAAAATGCCAATAAAGTCGTATTTTCTCTTTATCTTTATTATATCTTTCATATATATTATTATTTTCTATGTATTAGATTATTCGTCGGAGCCATCTCAAATTGAAAATATCTGAAATCCAATTCCATTATAGAAATAGGAATCAATTCTATTCTATATAGAAAAATGGATTTGCTAATTAGATAAATAAAAAGAAAGTTCAATAAATTTTATAATTTTATTTAAAGATATCTTCTAGTTAAGCATATCAAGGTAACTTTATCTTTAAGAAGTTTTAGTTTTTTTTCTATTCTAAGTAGAACTTCAAATTTCGAATCTAGTTAATAGCTAAGATTAATAACTAAGATCTGAGATTTTACGGATTTCCTATACTATACCTATTTCTATTTGTTACACTATTTCTGCTATGTAAGCCCACTTAGCTCAGAGGTTAGAGCATCGCATTTGTAATGCGAGGGTCATCGGTTCAAATCCGATAGTCGGCTTTTTTTCTCTATTGATGTTCTACGAACAAAAATCTCTTTTTTTTCCTAATTAAATGGAGAATCCAGGATCTTTTATGTTTTCGACCTTACAATTTTGCTAGATACAAAACAATAAAATAAATAATATATATACAAAAAATACAGATTTTTATGAAATTCCATTTTTTGTGGTACTTTAGTTGATTTTACTCTGTTTATCCTTTTTACTCTGTTTATCCTGTAGTTTAATTCAGTTTTAATTTCGATGTATTCTGTAATGTAAATACAATGAAATTAATTGTGTAAAATGAAATTTCAATAAAATAAAAAAGGAGTCTTCATGTCCCGTTATCGAGGACCTCGTTTAAAAAAAATACGCCGTCTGGGAGCTTTACCAGGACTCACTAGAAAAACACCTAAATCCGGAAGTAATCTGAAAAAGAAATTCCATTCTGGGAAAAAAGAGCAATATCGTATTCGTCTTCAAGAAAAACAGAAATTGCGTTTTCATTATGGTCTGACAGAACGACAATTACTTAGATATGTACATATCGCTGGAAAAGCAAAAAGGTCAACAGGCCAGGTTTTACTACAATTACTTGAAATGCGTTTGGATAATATCCTTTTTCGATTGGGTATGGCCTCAACCATTCCTGGGGCCCGCCAATTAGTAAACCATAGACATATTTTAGTTAATGGTCGTATAGTCAATATACCAAGTTTTCGTTGCAAACCCCGAGATATTATTACTACGAAAGATAACCAAAGATCAAAAGGTCTGGTTCAAAATTATATTGCTTCATCCGACCCAGGCAAATTGCCAAAGCATTTGACGATTGACACATTAGAATATAAAGGACTAGTAAATAAAATCCTAGATAGGAAGTGGGTCGGTCTCAAAATAAATGAGTTGTTAGTTGTAGAATATTACTCTCGTCAGACTTGAACTTAACGAAAAAAAGAAAGGTTCAGAGAATTTTCTTCTCCTTACCCCGAACTAAATCGACCTAAGACTACTAATTCGTAAGACCACTAATTCATATTTTCCCACTCAACTAGCAAAAATGGATTAACCCTAGGATCTTTTTTTTTCCTCTATGTATATTTTACATCCCACAGTAATTTGCTATAGAGAATTTCTATTAAATAATATCTTATTGCTGGAATAAATTGTTATTTGATTTGCTACATTGTGATCGTTAACGTTGATAAATTAAGAAAAACGGAAAGAGAGGGATTCGAACCCTCGGTAAACAAAAGTCTACATAGCAGTTCCAATGCTACGCCTTCAACCGCTCGGCCATCTCTCCTACAATAATCTTATTATGGAAAATAAACTGAGTGAATAGCGAGTTTTCTTATTCCTGCAGTACAGGTACAACCGCAACCGCTCGGGGGTTCCATAGTTCTATTGGAAAAATTCCTTTTGCTGTAAGTGGAAGGATCTTAGGTTTTTTTTACTAGGAATTGCGCTCCCTATAAAAGTTTTAGCTTGGGTTTTCCCGCAACCAAAGAAAAAGAGAATGGAAGAATTCTTCTTATTGCATAATAAAATAAAGAAACCTTAGAATTCTATTTGCATAAGGTACGCTACACCATACTATCGAAATCTAAAATAGCGTATGAGACAATTAATGACTTTGAAAACACGAAATAGCTGATGAGAGAAGTTATTGTTGAGAAATAGGAAAGTGGAATGAAATCCAGTCTTAGTCAAATATTTCATATCTCCTCTTGTCCAAGCAGAAAAAAAAGGATACAGAGCTGCGCGGAAAATCCATATATCTCTTATCCATTTAAAGCATATGGATTTGGAGCATATGGATGGATCGATTTATAAGAATCGAATGTGTTTGTTTTTATGTTATTTTGTGAAGGAATGAAAACAATTCTATATAGAATGGGTTGGGAATTATGCCTAGATCCCGCGCAAATGGAAATTTCATTGATAAGACCTCCTCAATTGTAGCCAATATTTTATTGCGAATAATTCCGACAACCTCAGGAGAAAAAAAGGCATTTACTTATTATAGAGATGGTGCGATTTGACTCTTTTTTTTTGTTTTTTTAGCCCTACCTACACCTCAGTCTTCCGAGAAAGAGAGGGGGTTCGCATAGAGAGAACAATATTAGTAAAGCAAACCCACGCTTCGGGAAGGTGAGGTGAACTAACAATTCCTTCTGTCGTGTATCCTCGATTGATGCGGCCTCAGATGCTTCAATTATAGATTTGAGTATTGAGCGAAAGGTTACACCTACAGGATAGGTTATAGATTACAGGCCAACCCTACTCTATTAGTACCAGTAGGCAGCATAGGGGAGAAAAGCACTACACCTATAAATAGGAAAGGAATCAACAAGAGAAAAACTTTGTTAGAAATTAGCCCTTTCCTGATCCATATCAGGGTTGGGAAGAATGGTTGGGATAACAAACAACCATCAGGTTTGTACTTTGGATACCCCTATAACCATCAAAGATCGTTGAAGTGACTAATTCCTCTAAATAGGGGGCGTTGAGAACAAAGAAATTCTTGGAGCTATCGTTTTCTTCTAGCATTAATAGAATTCATTGGTGTTAAGAAAAACCTCTTGCGAGAAGGTTGGCTAGAGACTTCTTGGAAAAATACCAGCCCCTTTTGATTCATAATGAGACGGGACTACTTCTATTTTGATTCTATAGATTATTTCGCTTAGTAATATGTACAGAAGGGAGGAGCCGTATGAGATGAAAACCTCATGTACGGTTTTGGAACGGAGATTTTTTGAATAGAATGAACGACCGTAACGGATGTTGGCTCAATCCGAAGGAAATTATGCGGAAGCTTTGCAAAATTATTATGAAGCTACGCGACTAGAAATCGACCCCTATGATCGAAGTTATATACTCTATAACATAGGACTTATACACACAAGCAATGGAGAGCATACAAAAGCTTTGGAATATTATTTCCGGGCACTAGAACGAAACCCCTTCTTACCGCAAGCTTTTAATAATATGGCCGTGATCTGTCATTACGTGCGACTATCTCCACTATAGAAAGAAAAAAAGAGAGGATCAAATTTTCTAGTAAATACTAGAAAAAAAAAAGGGCTTTCTACATAGGGATCGTAAAAACAACGATTTTTCCCTATCAGCTGTAGGAAGGAAGGACACTTCAAGAGAATCAAAAAAGGAAGAAAGTATGGCCTATACTACTACTCGATGGATAAAGTTCTCAAATTGATAGGGAAAGCACCGTAAAGATCAATTAGTGAGCGACTGGGTCGATACAACTAAAAAAAACTGCTTACTTATCTTATCCCATGATATGGGGTCAAATTTAGGAATCCGCTTATGTAATAGAGCCGATCCACTAAGGGATTAAGCAGCGGTGTAGTATCAGATCCCAAAGATAGTAAGTTCTTTTTTCTTTCTTATGGAAAAAAGTCTTTTTCAAGGATTCTATAGAGATTTCATATATGAAACCGGGATAGTTACCTTTCAGAAAATTCGAACGAAGGCTCTAGATCTATCTCTGCTTCATTCTTCTGAAGGTGGGAAAAAAGATCAAACTGATTAGTGATAAAAATTAGGGTTTGAAACTTAGGTAATTAACTTCTTCTGCTTAACCCAAAAACAAATTGGATCGATTTTTGAGAAATAAAATTCAGTTAAGATAGGGGAAATTAAGATAGCAATTTCTGAGCCGTATGAGGTAGGAAACTCTCAAGTACGGTTCTAAGGGAAGGAACTGCCTATTCCGACCGAGGAGAACAGGCCATTCTACAGGGTGATTCGGAAATTGCAGAAGCTTGGTTTGATCAAGCTGCTGAGTATTGGAAACAAGCTATAGCGCTTACTCCGGGAAATTATATTGAAGCACAGAACTGGTTGAAGATTACGAAGCGCTTTGAATTTGAATAAGAGCACCCTCCTTCTTTTTCATAAAATGGGTGGTTTGGTTGTTCATCCATTAATCAAATAAATTAGGTTGTAAGATCGAATCAAGAATTTCATTATATCCCTTTCTTCTACCTTCTATTTTATATGATATTTCATAAGGATAAACCATAGGGATAGGGTCTAGAATAGAAGTAATACAGTGAATAAAAATAAAAAATAGTGGGAATCTAAATATTGCTAATATATCAGGACTGTCTTATTAATAATTCTAATGAGTTATCTTGGAATTTAGAATAAAATAAAAAACCCTATATTATGCTCAAGGAAAGTAGATGTATATAGGAGCTTATACCTTCAAAAAAATACACTAGTTTCTTAAATTTCAAAAATATTTTTTTTTCTTACGTCGGGAAATATTTGTTTTTCAAGACAAACAATGTCCGTTAGGCACCTAATCTTTATGTCATAATAGATCCGAACACTTGCCTCCGATTGACTTCAATATATAATTGCTCCAGTGAATAACTAAAAAAAAAAAATAGAAGAACGGTAGATAGTAAAGAAAAGAACTAATCATAATATCTATCTTTCAAAATCTATCTTTCAAAGATTCACTAAAAAGACAGTTGGCGGGTCTCTTTGTATGTCTTGTCCGGAAAGAGGAGGACTTAATGATTATTCGTTCGCCGGAACCAGAAGTAAAAATTGTTGTGGATAGGGATCCTGTAAAAACATCTTTTGAAGAATGGGCCAGACCCGGCCATTTCTCAAGAACACTAGCTAAGGGCCCTGATACTACCACTTGGATCTGGAACCTACATGCTGATGCTCACGATTTCGATAGTCATACGGGTGATTTGGAAGAGATCTCTCGAAAAGTCTTTAGTGCTCATTTCGGGCAACTCTCCATTATCTTTCTTTGGTTGAGTGGCATGTACTTTCATGGTGCCCGTTTTTCCAATTATGAAGCATGGTTAAGTGATCCTACTCACATTGGACCCAGTGCTCAGGTAGTTTGGCCTATAGTAGGGCAAGAAATATTGAATGGTGACGTAGGCGGGGGTTTCCGAGGAATCCAAATAACCTCTGGGTTTTTTCAGCTTTGGCGAGCATCTGGAATAACTAGTGAATTACAACTCTATTGTACTGCAATTGGTGCATTGATTTTTGCAGCGTTAATGCTTTTTGCTGGTTGGTTCCATTATCACAAAGCCGCTCCCAAATTAGCCTGGTTCCAAGATGTAGAATCCATGTTGAATCACCACTTAGCGGGATTATTAGGACTTGGGTCTCTTTCTTGGGCGGGACACCAAATCCATGTATCTTTACCAATTAACCAATTTCTTGACGCCGGGGTGGATCCTAAAGAGATACCACTTCCTCATGAATTTATCTTAAATCGGGACCTTTTGGCTCAACTTTATCCTAGTTTTGCCGAAGGAGCAACTCCCTTTTTCACCTTAAATTGGTCCAAATACGCAGAATTTCTTACTTTTCGCGGAGGACTCGATCCAGTAACCGGTGGTCTATGGCTGACCGATATTGCGCACCATCATTTAGCTATTGCTATTCTTTTCCTAATCGCGGGTCATATGTATAGGACCAACTGGGGTATTGGCCATGGACTTAAAGATATTTTGGAGGCTCACAAGGGCCCATTTACAGGACAAGGCCATAAGGGTCTTTATGAAATCTTAACAACGT